TTTTTTTAGGTAGGAATTACTCAATTTTAGTTATTTAATAATATAATTATAATTAAATTTAATTTAAATTTTAATTGTGTATAAACTAAATATAATTATTTATTTAAATTATCATTAATATATAATTTATATTTTTTATAATTAAATAAAATTATAAAACTTAAAAGTTTTTTTTAAATTAAATGTCATTTAAATTTTAAATTAAATGTTAATGTTATTATAATTATAAAAGGGGTATAAAAATAATAATTTTAAATATAAATTTTAAATTAAATGTCATTTAAAAAAATTTTTTTAGGTAGGAATTACTCAATTTTAGTTATTTAATAATATAATTATAATTAAATTTAATTCAAATATTATTTAAAATATAAATTTAATTTAATTTTTTATACTAAAATTTATTATTTAATAAAAATTTATAAAAAATTAAATTAAATGTCATTTAAAATAATAATTTTATAAAGTTTTATTTTAGCTTAAAAAATTTATTATTAATTTATATTATATGTAAATTTTTGTGTGAATTTATATTTATTTTAAAAATAAATATATTTTTTAATATAAATATGTATATTTGCAATAATTAATATTATTAATTAAAGAAATTTAGAAATAGAAATATTAATTTAATATTGACTTAATTTGTGCCAGCAGTTGCGGTTATACAAATAATATAAATAAATTTTATTAATAATAGTTAAATAGTAAATTTTAAAAATAAAAATAAATTTATTAAGTGAAATTTTAAATTTATAATATTTTTATAAATAAAAGATATTAAAGCTAAAAATTTTTAATTAAAAACTAGGATTAGATACCCTATTATTTAAAATATCATTTAATTTATTTGAGTAGTATTAGTTATATTCTTGAAACTTAAAAAATTTGGCGGTATTTTAGTCTATTCAGAGGAACTTGTTTTTTAATCGATAATCCACGTTGTACCTTACTTAAAATTGTTATTCAATTTATATATCGTTGTTATTAGAATATTTTATAAGAATAATAATTTTCTATAATTTAAATTAAAATTAATATCAAATCAAGGTGTAGTTTATTTTTAAGTATAAATGAGTTACAATAAAATATATTTATGGATTTAAATATGAAAAATTTAATGAAATTGGATTTGAAAGTAAAATTATAAAGATAAATAATTTGATTTTAGCTCTAAAATATGTACATATCGCCCGTCACTCTTGTTATTAAAATAAGATAAGTCGTAACATAGTAGATGTACTGGAAAGTGTATCTAGAATCAATTTAAAGCTTAAATAGAAAAGCATTTCATTTACATTGAAAAGAATTTTGTGCAATTCAATATAAATTGATTAATAATTATTTATTTAAGTTTTTATTAAATTAATATAAATTATTAAAAATAATTATAAAATTTTTAATGTTTTAGTATATTATATAGAATAAATAAATTTAATAATAGTTTATTAGTATTGTGAAATAATATTGAAATATAATGAAAAATTTTTATTATAAAAGAAAATTTTATTTATTGTATCTTGTGTATCAGAGTTTATCAAATAAAAAATAAATATTTTATTTTTCTCGATTTTAAAAGATTTAATAAATTATAAAATTTAATGTAATAAAATTATTTTAAATAATTTATTAGAAATGAAATGTTATTCGTTTTTAAATATATCTAGTTTTTTAAGAAATAAATTTAATTTAATTTTAAAAATTTATTTATTTAATTAAATTTAATTAAATAATTTTTAGATTTAATATTTTATGGGATAAGCTATAAAATAAATTTTTATAAATAATAAATAAAAATTAAAATATTATATGTTTAGAAGTATCAATTTTTATTAAATTTGTTATAAATTAATTTTATAATTAAATTATTTATTATATTTTAAATTTTTATTAAAATACTTATTTTAATTTCAAAAATAAGGTAATAATGATATAATTAGTATATTATTTATATATAAATATATTTTAAAATGATAAGTTTATCTAAAGAATTCGGCAAAAATAATATTCGCCTGTTTAACAAAAACATGTCTTTTAGAAATTAATTTAAAGTCTAACCTGCCCAATGATTTTTTTTAATGGCCGCAGTATCTTAACTGTGCAAAGGTAGCATAATCATTAGTCTTTTAATTGAAGGCTGGAATGAATGGTTGGACGAAATATTAACTGTTTCATTTAAATTTATAATAGAATTTTATTTTTCAATCAAAAAGTTGAAATATTATTAAAAGACGAGAAGACCCTATAAATCTTTATATATTTATTATTTTAATTTTTAAGATTTATTTAATTATAATAAAAAAATATATTTTATTGGGGTGATATTAAAATTTAATTAACTTTTAAAATTTAAAACATTAATTTATGAATAATTGATCCATTTTTAATGATTAAAAAATTAAGTTACTTTAGGGATAACAGCGTAATTTTTTTGGAGAGTTCATATTGATAAAAAAGATTGCGACCTCGATGTTGGATTAAGATATAAATTTAGGTGCAGCAGTTTAAATTTTAAGTCTGTTCGACTTTTAAAATCTTACATGATCTGAGTTCAAACCGGTGTAAGCCAGGTTGGTTTCTATCTTTAATTAATTAAAATATTTTAGTACGAAAGGATTAAATATTTAAATAATTTATTTTAAAATATAGAATATAATTAATTATTTATAAAATAAAACTATTTTGGCAGATTAATGTAATAAATTTAGAATTTATAGATGTAATTTATATTACAAATAGTACTTGTTTTATATAGAAATTTTTTTATTTTTAATTATAAGATTGATATTAATTATTTGTGTTTTAGTGAGAGTTGCTTTTTTAACTTTATTAGAACGTAAAGTTTTGGGGTATATTCAGATTCGAAAAGGACCAAATAAAGTTGGATTAATAGGAATTCCTCAACCTTTTTGTGATGCAATTAAATTATTTACAAAAGAACAAACTTATCCTTTAGTATCAAATTATATTTCTTATTATTTTTCTCCAATTTTTTCATTATTTTTATCATTATTGTTGTGAATATGTATACCTTTCATAATTAAACTATTTTCTTTTAATTTAGGTTTATTATTTTTTATATGTTGTACTAGATTAGGGGTTTATACAGTAATAATTGCTGGATGATCTTCTAATTCTAATTATGCTTTATTAGGAGGATTACGATCTGTTGCTCAAACAATTTCTTATGAAGTTAGATTAGCTTTAATTTTATTATCTTTTGTATTTTTAATTAATAATTATAATATATTGAATTTTTATTATTATCAAGTTTATATATGATTTTTTATTATTTTATATCCGTTAGCATTTATTTGATTAATTATTTCATTAGCAGAAACTAATCGTACACCATTTGATTTTGCTGAAGGAGAATCTGAATTAGTATCAGGATTTAATGTTGAATATAGAAGAGGAAGATTTGCTTTAATTTTTTTATCAGAATATGCAAGAATTTTATTTATAAGTATACTATTTTGTTTAATTTTTTTAGGTGGAGATATATTTAATTTTTTCTTTTATTTTAAATTAATATTTATTTCTTTTGTTTTTATTTGAGTACGTGGAACTTTACCTCGATTTCGTTATGATAAATTAATATATTTAGCTTGAAAAAGATTTTTACCTTTTTCATTAAATTATTTATTATTTTTTATTGGTTTAAAAATTTATTTAATAAATTTTATTTAATTAATTATTTTTAGTAAAGTTAATAGAAAATTTTAGTTTCTATATTATGTTTTCAAAACATATACTTGTTCAAGTTCATTAACTAATATTAATTTAATAAATTATCTCATCATTTAGAAATTAAAGGATTAATTAAATAATATAAAAAGTATAGAACAGTCAATAATTGTCCAATTAAAATATATGGGTCTTCTACTGGACGAGCTCCAATTCATGTTAATAAAATAATAATTGTTACTATAATTCAAAATAAAATTTGATTAATTGGATAGAATTCAATTCCTCGAAATTTTCTTAAATTATAAAATGGCATAATTATTAAAATAGCAATTGATATTACTAAAGCAATTACACCTCCAAGTTTATTTGGAATTGATCGTAAAATTGCATAAGCAAATAAAAAATATCATTCAGGTTGAATGTGAATTGGAGTTACTAAAGGATTAGCTGGAATAAAATTATCAGGGTCTCCTAATATATATGGATTTATTAATGTTAATATTGTTAATATTATTACTATAACAATAAAACCTGTAATATCCTTATAAGAAAAATAAGGGTGAAAAGGAATTTTATCTAAATTTGAATTTAATCCCATAGGATTATTAGATCCTGTTTGATGTAAGAATAGTAAATGAATTATTACAGCAGCTAATACAATAAATGGTAAAATAAAATGAAAAGTAAAAAATCGTGTTAAAGTAGCATTATCAACTGCAAAACCTCCTCAAATTCATTGTACTAAATCCAACCCTAAATAAGGGATAGCAGATAATAAATTAGTAATTACTGTGGCTCCTCAAAAAGATATTTGTCCTCATGGAAGAACATATCCTATAAAAGCTGTTGCTATTACTAAAAATAAAATAATTGTACCTGATAATCAAGTAGGAGTAAATAAGTATGAACCATAGTACATACCTCGTCCTACATGTATATAAATACAAATAAAAAAGAATGATGCACCATTGGCATGTAATGTTCGTAATAATCAACCATAATTTACATTTCGACAAATATGGTCTACACTATTAAATGCTATAGCAATATCTGCTGTATAATGTATAGCTAAAAATAAACCTGTTAAAATTTGAATAATTAAACATAGTCCTAATAAAGAACCAAAATTTCATCATATAGAAATATTAGTAGGTGTTGGTAAATCAACTAATGCATTATTAGCAATTTTTAAGATTGGGTGATGAGTTCGTAAAGGTATATTCATTAGTTAATTTATTGATCGAATTGGACCATAAAATAATTTAGTAATTTTTACAGTAGCAATTAAAGTAATTAATAAATAGTTAATTAACAAAATTGTAATTATATTTGTTGGATAATTGTATAGTTTATTTAAATTTAAAGTATTTTCTATAATATAGTTATTTAAATATGAAATTGAAATTATTTCATTATTTAAAGAATTGAATATAAGAATTATTTTATCTATAAAAATTATTATTACTATTAAGATTATTAGATTAACTAGTAATATAGTAACTATTTTTATAGATAAAGTAAATATTTCATTTGATGCTAAAGATGTTACATAAATAAATAATACAAGTATTCCTCCAATAAAAATTAAAAATAAAATATAAGAAAACCAGAATCTTTTAGCTATTAAACCTGAAATACAACAAATTATTACTGTTTGCACTAATAATATTATTCCTATACTTAAAGGATGATTTATTTGTAGAAATATAAAAGCTAGTATTAAAATTATAATATATAAAATAAGTTGTATAATATCAAGAAGTAGTTTAAATAAAATATTAATTTTGGAGATTAATGATAAAGGTATTTCTTTTTTCTTGAAGTTTAAAAAGAAAATATTCTTATTTTTGATTTACAAGACCAATGTTTTTTTTAAACTATTAAAACTAATGATAATATTAATTAATTGAGGATTACCTTTTTTTTTAATAATGATAGGAATTTTTATTTTTATTTCTAATCGAAAGCATTTATTATCAATGCTTTTAAGATTAGAATATATTGTTCTATCTTTATTTTATTTATTATTTATTTATTTAAATATATTAAATTATGAAAGTTATTTTAGTATAATTTTTATAACATTTAGAGTTTGTGAAGGTGTTTTAGGGTTATCAGTTTTGGTATCAATAATTCGTATATATGGAAATGATTATTTTCAATCTTTTAATATTTTACAATGTTAAAAATTTTATTTATATTAATTATAATTTTTCCTTTTTGTTTTATAACTAATATATTTTGAATGGTTCAAAATGTATTATTTTTAATTATATTTATTTTAATTATTTATAATTATTTTACTAATTATTGAATAATAATTTCTTATTTTATAGGAATGGATTTACTTTCTTATGGAATAATTTTATTAAGTTTTTGAATTTGTGCTTTAATATTAATAGCAAGTTATGCTGTTAATAAATATAAAAATTATGAAAAATTATTTTTATTAAATTTTTTAATATTATTATTAATATTATTTTTAACTTTTAGAAGTATAAATATATTTTTATTTTATTTATTTTTTGAATGTAGATTAATTCCTACTTTATTATTAATTTTAGGATGAGGTTATCAACCTGAACGATTACAAGCTGGTATATATTTATTATTTTATACTTTATTAGTCTCATTACCTATGTTAGTAGCTATTTTTTATATTTATAATAATTATAATACAATAAATTTTTATTTAATTAATAATTATAATATAAATTATATAATTTTATATTTTTCATTAATTTTATCTTTTTTAGTAAAAATACCTATATTTTTAGTTCATTTATGGTTACCAAAAGCTCATGTTGAAGCACCAGTTGCAGGGTCTATAATTTTAGCTGGTATTATATTAAAATTAGGAGGTTATGGATTATTACGATTTTTCTTTTTTTTGCAAATTTTAGGATTTAAATATAATTATTGATTTATAAGAATTAGATTAGTAGGAGGGGTTTTAGTAAGATTAATTTGTTTACGACAAACGGATTTAAAGGCATTAATTGCTTATTCATCTGTTGCTCATATAGGAATTGTATTAAGAGGATTAATAACTATAACTTATTGAGGAATTTCTGGATCTTATACATTAATAATTGCTCATGGATTATGTTCATCAGGTTTATTTTGTTTAGCTAATATTACATATGAACGATTAGGTAGACGAAGATTATTAATTAATAAGGGTTTATTAAATTTTATACCTTCAATAACTTTATGATGATTTTTATTATGTTCTGCTAATATAGCTGCACCTCCAACTTTAAATTTATTAGGGGAAATTTCTTTATTAAATAGAATTGTAAGTTGATCAATATTAACAATATTATTATTGATTTTTACTTGTTTTTTTAGTGCTGCTTATACTTTATATTTATATGCTTATAGACAACATGGGAAATTATATTCAGGAATTTATTCTTTTAGAATAGGATATGTTCGTGAATATTTACTATTATTTTTACATTGATTTCCTTTAAATTTATTAGTATTAAAATCTGAAATGAGTGTATTATGATTATAAATTTAAATAGTTTAAAAAAAATATTGATTTGTGGTGTCGATGATATGAATTTATTCATTTTAAATTATGAAATATTTATCAATTTGTTTAATAAATTTTATTATATTATTTATAGTAAGAATTATTTTATTAATAAGTTCTTTATATTTTCTTATAAATGAAATTACTTATTTTTTGGAGTGAGAATTAGTTTCATTAAATTCTATAAGAATTGTAATAACTTTTTTATTTGATTGAATAAGTTTAATATTTATATCTTTTGTTTTATTAATTTCTTCTTTAGTAATTTATTATAGAAAAGAATATATAATTCATGATATAAATATTAATCGTTTTATCATATTAGTATTAATATTTGTTTTATCAATAATATTTTTGATTATTAGCCCAAATTTAGTTAGAATTTTATTAGGATGAGATGGATTAGGTTTAGTTTCTTATTGTTTAGTAATTTATTTTAATAATGTAAAATCTTATAATGCTGGTATATTAACTGCATTATTAAACCGGGTTGGAGATGTATTTTTATTATTAGCAATTGCTTGAATATTAAATTATGGGAGTTGAAATTATGTATTTTATTTAGAATTTATAATAAATGATACAGAAATATTAATTATTAGTATTTTAGTTACATCTGCTGCAATAACAAAAAGTGCTCAAATTCCTTTTTCTTCTTGATTACCTGCTGCTATAGCAGCTCCTACTCCAGTTTCAGCTTTAGTTCATTCATCGACTTTAGTTACTGCCGGTATTTATTTATTAATTCGATTTAATATATTATTATGTAATACTTTTATAAGTCAATTATTATTATTATTAGCTGGTTTAACAATATTTATATCTGGGTTAGGAGCTAATTTTGAATTTGATTTAAAAAAAATTATTGCTTTATCAACTTTAAGACAGTTAGGTTTAATAATAATAATTTTATCAATAGGATATTATAAATTAGCATTTTTTCATTTATTAACACATGCTTTATTTAAAGCTTTATTATTTATATGTGCCGGAGCAATTATTCATAATATAAATAATTCTCAGGATTTACGGTTAATAGGTGGGTTAAGTTTATTTATACCTTTAACCTCTTCTTGTTTTAATGTAGCTAATTTAGCTTTATGTGGTATACCTTTTTTAGCTGGATTTTATTCAAAGGATCTAATTTTAGAAGTTGTTTCTTTAAGAATAGTAAATTTATTTATTTATTATTTATTTTTTTTTTCAACTGGTTTAACTGTTTGTTATTCATTACGATTAGTATATTATTCAATAACTGGTAATATAAATTGTAGTTCTTTAAATGTTTTAAATGATGAAAGTTGAGTTATATTAAAGGGTATATTAGGATTAATATTTATAAGTATTATTGGAGGAAGAATATTAAGATGATTAATTTTTATGACTCCTTATACTATTTGTTTACCTTATTATTTAAAATATATAACTTTATTTGTATGTATTGTAGGAGGATTAGTAGGATATTTAATTTCTAATGTTTCTTTATTTATAACAAATAAATCTTTAAATAATTATTATATTAGAGTATTTGCAGGGTCTATATGATTTATACCCTATATTTCAACATATGGTATTATTAATTATTCATTAAAAATTGGAATAAATGTTGTTTTAAATTTTGACCAAGGATGATCAGAATTTATAGGAAGTCAAAATTTATACAAACAGTTAATAATTAATTCTCAGTTTATAAATTTTTTACAAAATAATAATTTAAAGGTTTATTTAATAATTTTTATTTTATGATTTATTATTTTAGTAATATTTTTAATTATATTATAATTTAAATAGCTTATAAATAGAGTATGACATTGAAGATGTTAGGGAGATTATTAAATCTTTAAATATTTAAATAATTAAAATTAGTAATTTTTATTTTATGGTTTATTATTTTAGTAATATTTTTAATTATATTATAATTTAAATAGCTTATAAATAGAGTATTATATTGAAGATGTTAGGAAGATTATTAAATATTTAAATAATTAAAATTAGTAATTTATAAAAAAAAATTTTTTTATTTTTACAATGAAAATGTAATGTTTTATTAAACTATATAAATTAAAAATAGAAATATAAATGGAATTAAACCATTAAAATAAAAAGTTAGCAGCTTTTATTTGATCTACATATTTCTTTAATTGGAATATATTATTCATTTTTATCATTAACAGTGATATACCTCTATTTTGGTTTCAATTAAATTAATAATAAGAATAAGGGTATTAAATACCTAAGATTAGGTCGAAACTAATTACAATAAATCGTTTCATATTCAAGGTAAATTTAATAATTAAATAATTTTTGAATGCAAATCAAATGTTATAAATTTTAACTATAACCCTAATTAGATCAGTTTAATATACCTTGATTTCATTCATGATATAATCCTAATAATAAAATTAAAATAAAAATAATTGAAGTAATACTTCATAATATTAAATTTGAAAATTTTAAAATTATAATTATAGGTAAAATTAAAGCAATTTCTACATCAAAAATTAGAAAAATAATTGTAATTAAAAAAAATTTTAATGAAAATGGTAAACGAGAAGAAGATATAGGATCAAACCCACATTCGAATGGAGAACTTTTTTCTCGATCTCTATATGATTTTTTAGATAAAATAGTAGCTAGAGTTATAACAACTATAGATAAAGTTATTAAAATTAATGAAATTAAAAGAATAGAAAAAATTATTTATATTATTATGTTAATAAACCTTATGATTGGAAGTCATATATACTTTTATACTATATAAATATATTATTAACCTCCTCATCAATAAATTGATACATATAAAAATAATCAAACAATATCTACAAAATGTCAATATCATGCTGCTGCTTCAAATCCAAAATGATGAGTTTTAGAAAAATGATTATTTAAATGTCGAATTAAGCAAATTAATAAAAATGTTGTTCCAATTAAAACATGAATACCATGGAATCCTGTTGCTATAAAAAATGTTGATCCATAAACAGCATCTGCAATATTAAAAGAAGCTTCAATATATTCATATGCTTGTAAAATAGTAAAGTAAACACCTAATAATACAGTAAAAAATAAACCTTGAGTAGTTTGTGAAAAATTTCCACTTATTAATCTATGATGAGCTCAAGTTACAGTAATTCCTGAAGTTAATAAAATAGTTGTATTTAATAATGGAATTTGAAAAGGATTAAAAGGAGTAATACCTAAAGGAGGTCAAATAGCTCCTAATTCAACAGATGGAGATAAACTTCTATGAAAAAAAGCTCAAAAAAATGAAGAAAAAAATAGTACTTCAGATAAAATAAATAAAATTATTCCTCATCGTAATCCTGTTGTTACAGAAAAAGTATGTAATCCTTGGAAAGTTCCTTCTCGGGATACATCACGTCATCATTGATAAACTGTTAAAATAGTAATTGTTGTACCTAGTATTATTAATGATATATCATATTGATGAAATCATTTAACTAATCCTGAAACTATAGTTATTGTTCCAATAGCTCCTGTTAAAGGTCAGGGGCTATAATCTACTAAATGAAATGGATGATTTGAATGTGTTGACATTTAATATTTAATGATATTTAATTTAAATTACTTCACTAGAGTATAATGTTCTTAATACAGCAAATACATAAGATTGAATAATAGCAACTGCTGATTCTAAAATTAATAATAATATTTGAACAATTAATAATACAATAATAATTATTGAAGATAAGGAAGGTCCTGTATTTCCTAATAAAGTTATTAATAAATGACCTGCAATTATATTTGCAGTTAATCGAACTGCTAAAGTTCCTGGACGAATGACATTACTAATAGTTTCAATACAAACTATAAAAGGTATTAAAACACCAGGAGTACCTTGAGGTACTAAATGAGCAAATATATGTTGAGTATGATTTAATCAACCATAAATTATAAAAGCTAATCATAAAGGTAAAGCTAATATTAAAGTTAAAGTTAAGTGACTAGTTGAAGTAAAAATATATGGAAATAATCCTATAAAATTATTAAATAAAATTAATCTAAATAAAGAAACAAAAATAAGAGTTGTTCCTTTTTGATTAGGATTACCTAATAAAACTTTAAATTCTTTATGTAAAGTAGTTAAAACACTATTTCAAATAATATGATAACGAGAAGGTATAAATCAATATATAGAAGGAATTATTAATAATCCAATAAAAGTACTTAATCAATTAAGAGATAAATTAAAAATTCTAGAAGAAGGGTCAAATACAGAAAATAAATTAGTTATCATTTTCAATTTATAGAAATTGTATTAATTTTTTTTAAACTTTTAGATTTAGAAGTTGAAGGAAAATAAATAAAATAATTTACTATATTAAATAGAATAAAAATAATTCTAAAAAAAATAAATAAAGATAATCATCTAATAGGAGCTATTTGAGGAATTAAAAAATATTATACTTATAATAATTTTAGTTTGACATACTAATGTTATAAAATTTTAACTAATTTTTTTTTTTTTTTTTTTTCATTAAAAGTAATTGCTAGATTACTATAACATGGTTTAAGAGACCAGTACTTGCTTTCAGTCATTTAATGTTAATTTATATTAGAAATTCATTTAATAAAAAAATTAATAGGGACACTTTCAATTACAATAGGTATAAAACTATGATTAGCTCCACAAATTTCTGAACATTGACCAAAAAATAAACCTGGTCGATTAATTAAAAAATTTGTTTGATTTAATCGTCCAGGAGTACCATCAATTTTTACACCTAATGCAGGTACTGTTCAAGAATGAATTACATCTGCAGCAGTTACTAAAATACGAATTTGAGAATTTATAGGTAAAACAATTCGATTATCTACATCTAATAAACGGAATCTATTTATATTTAGTTCATTAGAAGGAATTATATATGAATCAAATTCAATATTTAAAAAATCAGAATATTCATAACTTCAATATCATTGATGCCCAATAGACTTTAATGTAATTGAAGGTTCATTAATTTCATCTATTAAATATAATAATCGTAGTGAAGGAAAAGCAATAAATAATAAAATAAAAGTTGGTAAAATAGTTCAAATTATTTCAATTGTTTGACCATGTAATAAATTTCGATTTCTATACTTATTAAAAAATAATATAATTATTATGTAAGATACTATTACAGTAATTATTACTAAAATTAGTATAGTATGATCATGAAAAAATGTTAATTGTTCTATTAAAGGTGATGCACTATCTTGTAAATTTAAGTTTGCTCATGTTGCCATTTTTCTAATAAAAGTAAAATACTTTATATATGAAGCTTAAATCCATTGCACTAATCTGCCATATTAGAAATTAGATAATAATGGTAATTCTGAATATCTGTGTTCTGCGGGTGGAATATTTTGATATCATTCAATTGAAGAATTTAATTGTATAGTATAAATTACTTGTCGTTGTTTGATTAGACTTTTTCAAACAATAATTATAAATATAATAATTCCTACTAATGAAATTGTAGATCCAATTGTTGAAACAACATTTCATGTAGTATAAGCATCTGGATAGTCTGAATATCGTCGAGGTATACCAGCTAATCCTAAAAAATGTTGAGGAAAAAATGTTAAATTTACTCCTAAAAATATAATATAAAATTGAGTTTTTAATCATTTTATATTAAGAGTTAATCCTGTAAATAAAGGATATCAATGAACAAATCCAGCTATAATAGCAAATACAGCTCCTATAGATAACACATAATGAAAATGAGCTACTACATAATAAGTATCATGTAAAATAATATCAAGAGAAGAATTAGCTAGTACTACCCCAGTTAATCCTCCAACTGTAAATAAAAATACAAATCCTAAAGATCATAATACTGCAGGAGTAAGGATTAGTTGAGTTCCATGTAAAGTTGCTAATCAACTAAAAACTTTAATTCCAGTTGGAATAGCAATAATTATTGTAGCAGAAGTGAAATAAGCTCGAGTATCAACATCTATACCAACTGTAAATATATGATGTGCTCATACAATAAATCCTAATAAACCAATAGCTAATATTGCATAAATTATTCCTAATGAACCAAATGTTTCCTTTTTTCCACATTCTTGACTAATAATATGAGAAATTATACCAAATCCTGGTAGAATTAAAATATAAACTTCTGGATGTCCAAAAAATCAAAATAAATGTTGATATAAAATTGGATCTCCTCCACCAGCTGGATCAAAAAATGAAGTATTTAAATTTCGATCAGTTAAAAGTATTGTAATTGCTCCAGCTAAAACTGGTAATGATAAAAGAAGTAATAAAGCTGTAATTACAACAGATCAAACAAATAAAGGTATTCGATCATAAGAAATACCATTAGATCGTATATTAATTACAGTTGTAATAAAATTTACAGCTCCTAGAATTGATGATATACCTGCTAAATGTAAAGAGAAAATAGCTAAATCAACAGAAGCTCCACCATGAGCAATACCAGAAGAAAGAGGAGGATAAACTGTTCAACCAGTTCCAGCTCCGTTTTCAACTATTCTGCTTACTAATAGTAATGTTAAAGAAGGAGGTAATAATCAAAAACTTATATTATTTATTCGAGGAAATGCTATATCAGGAGCTCCTAGTATTAAAGGAACTAATCAATTTCCAAATCCTCCAATTATAATAGGTATAACTATAAAAAAAATTATTACAAAAGCATGTGCTGTAACAATTACATTATAAATTTGATCGTCACCAATTAAAGCACCCGGATGACCAAGTTCTGCTCGAATTAAAACACTTAATGAAGTTCCTACTATTCCAGCTCAAGCTCCAAATAGAAAATATAAAGTTCCAATATCTTTGTGATTAGTTGAAAATAATCATTGTCGCAATATGATTTAGTATTAATTTATTAAAATTTTTAAATGATTAAATGGCTGAAATATAGGCGATAGACTGTAAATTTATTTATAAGAATTATTCTTTTTAATCAAATTTTAAAACTTTATATTCAATAATGATATTAGATTGCAATTCTAAAGGAATAACAAATAGTTATTAAAGTTTTTAAAACTTACAAGATTTTCTCATATTTATAACTTTGAAGGCTATTAGTTTTATTTAACTTAAAGTTTTAAATTAAATAAAATATAAAACTAATAATAAATAAACCAAAAGTTGAAATAAATGAAAAAAATAAGTAAATATTTATTATAAAATTTTTTAAATAAATTTTAAAATTTCAATTATTTTCATAATAATTTAATATAAAAGCTGTATAACATAATCGTAAATAAAAAAATAAAGTTAATAAAGTTATAATAATTATAATAGATATTATAAATAATTGATTATTAAAAGTTAAATATTGAATTGTTAATCATTTAGGAATAAATCCTAAAAAAGGTGGGAGACCACCTAATGAAAGTAAATTTAAAAATAAAGAAAATTTTAATGGTTTATTTCATATAAATAAAGAAAATAATTGATTTATATGAAATAACTTAAATATATTAAATAAAAAAATTAAATTAAATGATAAAAAAGTATAAAAAAAGAAATAAGTAATTCATAAAGATTCATTTGAGTATATACTTATTAATATTCATCCTAAATGATTAATAGAAGAAAAAGTTATTAATTTACGTAAAGAAGTTTGATTTAATCCACCTAATGAACCAATAAGAATTGATAATAAAATACATCAAAATAATATCGACTTAATAATTAAATAAGAAATTAATATTAAAGGTCCAATTTTTTGTCAAGTTATTAAAATTAGTGAATTAATTCAACTTAATCCTTCTATAACATTAGGAAATCAAAAATGAAAAGGGGCAGTCCCACTTTTTATTAATAAAGAAGATAAAATTATCATACAAATATAATTATTATTATTATTATAAAAAATTTGATTTATAAAACTATTTTGATATAAGTATAAAATAGAAGAAAATAATAAAATTGAAGAGGCTAAGGCTTGTGTTAAAAAATATTTTAACGAAGCTTCATTAGATATTAAATTATTATCTCTTATAAGGGGAATAAAAGATAATAAATTAATTTCTAATCCTATTCAAGCTCCTAATCATGAATTAGATGAAATAGTAATTATTGTTCTTATTATTAAAATAAAAATAAATAAAATTTTAGATGAATTATTAAAAATTAAAAAGAAAAGGATTAAAACCTTTATAAGTGGGGTATGAACCCAATAGCTTAATTAGCTTATCTTTTTGAAATTTTTATAAATAATATATATTTTAGTGTATGATGCACATAAGTTTTTGATACTTTTAGAATTGGTTTAATTCCATTAAATATAAAATAATGAATATAATATTAATTATATGATTTACTCTATCAAAGTAATCCTTTTGTCAGGCAATTCATTATTTATAATTTTATTAAATAATTATAAATAAAATTAAATTAATAATAAAGTTATAATTAAATAATTTTATTTAGTACAATTTATTAATTTTTATTATTAATATTAAATATTTATATATATAATATATTTATAAATTTTAAATTAAATTTAAAAATGATATATGATTAATATATT